ACATACTTTGTATAATAAACTCTTTACCCATCTATTTTATAGATGGGGTATTTCTCTAAAGACCGAAAGTATGTAATATGATCTAGACTATTAATGCATATGTATGTCGATTCATATCAATTAATTTGTAGAAAAAAAAGATACTCGTACAAATGAATCATGTGCCAGGAACCAGATTTGAACTGGTGACACGAGGATTTTCAGTCCTCTGCTCTACCAGCTGAGCTATCCCGACCATTCCAGATACCGCATTCTCAGTTTACTAGATAACTTGGGTCTATGTCAATTCAAGGGGTATTACAAAGTCTTATCCGGGTGCTAGAATTTCTTGGATCTTCAAAAAAAGGAAGACTTTGTAAGTTTCAGTATGAATAATGATATCGACCGTGACTCGTTCAAATGGGGAGTCTTTGGTCAAAGATGTTCATTTGTACATGTATCATATATCACAAGACTTGTCATAAGAGAAAAATTTTTCACCCAGATCCATTTGTAAAAGAGTAGGGTGAATGAGAAAGATAACGAATTTTGAACTACTAACAAAAAAAAGATAAGATAAATAGTTAAGGAGTCAAATGGGCTTTTTTGGGGATAGAGGGACTTGAACCCTCACGATTTTTAAAGTCAACGGATTTTCCTCTTACTATAAATTTCATTGTTGCCGGTATTGACATGTAGAATGGGACTCTATCTTTATTCTCGTCCGATTAATTAGTTCTTCAAAAGAACTATCAGACTGTGGGGTGAATGCTTTGATCGATGCATATTCCATTCTTTCTTCAATATGGAATCGATTCACAACAAATTTTTCCGTTTTTTATATAAAAAATACAGATTCGGGTCGTTATTAATCATTTGATAGAGTATTTCAGTACGTATATGTATGTATATACGTATATCTTTCATCTTTTCGGAAGTTTCAATGGAAGGATTCCTCTACCAATGCAACACAGTCAACTCCATTTGTTAGAACAGCTTCCATTGAGTCTCTGCACCTATCCTTTTTCACCTTCTGAACCTTTGTTTGTTTTTGGAAAACAGGATTTGGCTCAGGATTGCCCATTTTTTTAATTCCGGGGTTTCTCTGAATTTGAAAGTTCTCACTTAGTAGGTTTCCATACCAAGGCTCAATCCAATTAAGTCCGCAGCGTCTACCAATTTCGCCATATCCCCCTTTCTTTTTGTTTTGAGATTAGGATCTCATTTTGATTGTGATGTTGTTCTACTTTTTCTTTCATTTCTTCATTTCTACTGGAACCGTTGAATTCATTAAATTAAATAAGGATTCCTATTTCGAAAAAGTTGTTCTCTTCTTTGATTTCTTGGTTATCTTGTTTCATCTTCTATAGGAAACCCACATTTGGTCCAATCAAAAACGATTCTATCATTTCTGTATCCGCAATTCAATATAGATGGATATATGCCACGTATATATGTCTCTCTTCTGCTCGTTTTTCCCATGCAATTTGGAATACTTGAACGGTCGATTCTTTTTTCTAAATAGAAAAACTATATGATATGGAATAAAATATAGAAGTGTAATAAAAATACTTTCCATTTTGATTTGAAAGCAAAAATCAAAATTCTTGAATCTAAAAAGAATAATCTAATTGATATAATTGAGAAAAAGAAATCGAAATTATATATCGCTAGATTAATCGTTATATTCTATAGTAAGTATGAGTATTGAATATTTCCTTTCCATTCTATATTCTATTTTTCGATATTCATTATGACTAGCTACTAGCTAATAATGAATCACTAAGAATGCAAATCTTATAAGTATATATATACTTATACTATATATATATAGTATTCTTTTTAAAATTAATAGCCAAGATTCCAATAGTTTATTGAATTCCTATGCATGTCTAATTTCTCTTATGTGAGCCTGCTTAGCTCAGAGGTTAGAGCATCGCATTTGTAATGCGATGGTCATCGGTTCGATTCCGATAGCCGGCTTTTCTCTATTTATTTTATTCGAGTTTTTACATGATTGAGAATGTCCCTTTGAAATCCGAAATAAAAGAATATTGAAAAAACTTCTCCCTCTTTTTCCAAAAAGTTGTCGATTTTTTATGTTATAGGAACTTTCAACTATGTCACGAAAAGAGTTTTTTTATCTTTTTTCTCTATCTATATAGAATATATCTATATAGAATATAGATATATATATAGAAGAATAGAAAGGTCTGGATATTTGTCCAATTCATCTCATTATCCAAATACATGTCTTATTTTTTTCTTTATAGTACAAGTACACTACTTCCGTAAACTTCGCTTCATTTATCATTTAGTTCAGTTTTAGTTTAGCTTTATTCTGTAAAATGAAATTTCATCAATAAGAATAAAATATAAAAAATAATAAAATAAGGAGTCTTTATGTCGCGTTACCGGGGACCTCGTTTCAAAAAAATACGCCGCCTGGGAGCTTTACCGGGACTAACTAATAAAAGGCCTAGAGCCGGAAGTGATCTTAGAAACCAATCGCGCTCCGGGA